AGGAAGTGCTAAATAATTTCTTTTTCCTTTCCTTTATCTGTTGATGTAAAATGATGCTGTATTTAATATAAAATTCTTACAATGAAAGAGATTATCATATTTCCACAATTCAATTTTAAGTGGATGGGAGATCTATAAATTTCTTTTTCATGGTTGTAGAGGCAGTTTTTGTTAGAATCCCCCCTTTTTATTTTAAGGAATTTGTTAATTGTCCAGTAACAAATATGATTCGATGAAAGAAAGTGAAAAAAGAATAAAATAATTGGAATCAATAGTTGTAATGAATTGTTGGATTGGATCTCAATCCAAATTTGGATCTAGCTACAAGGAAGAGGCTTTATTTTAAAATATCGAACGAGGAAACATAGTATTCCATAAAAATGGAATTCAAAATAATAATTCAAAAAGAGTTTCGTTTTTAAATGAAGTTACACGATCCAGTTCGTTTATTCTCGACGACTTGGTTGATAGGAATCGCGAGATGGCTAGATCTTAGAAATGATGAATCGGTTTCATTTTATATGCCTGTTACTTTCTCTTTTTTCGTGCCGTCTATAATGATAGATGAATCCAAAACTTTCAATTGGACTTATTATTTCAATTGGTATTTTTGTATATCTTCCTATGTTAGAAAAATGGAAACTTAGGTAAATACTTTAGAAACATATGTATAAAAATACCATATTTCATTTAGCCCTTTCATGCTTACTATAACCAGTTATTTCGGTTTTCTACTAGTGGCTTTAACTATAACTTCAGCTTTATTTATTGGTCTGAGCAAGATACGACTTATTTAAAATTTCTATTTGAAAGAAACAATTCAGAAAGGAAATGCTTCTGTGAGATTCTGTGTATTCTAGAGTTATTTACCATGTCAATTGTCAATTCTTGGTCATTCAGATTCACATCAATTCGGATTAATATTTAGGTATAGATATTACCGCTTTTTTTCTCCTTTTCAAAAAATTGAAATGATTGAAGTTTTTCTATTTGGAATCGTGTTAGGTCTAATTCCTATTACTTTGGCTGGATTATTCGTAACTGCATATTTACAATACAGGCGTGGCGATCAGTTGGACCTTTGATTAATTCACATTTCTTTTTTTGATTGGCCTCCTCCTTTCTTTAATCCACAGGAGGTCAAATTCTAATTGTTGTGCAAGCGACTGAATCCATTTCAGTCTAATTGAATTCATGAAGAAAAAATCACGCTCTGTAGGATTTGAACCTACGACATCGGGTTTTGGAGACCCACGTTCTACCGAACTGAACTAAGAGCGCTTTCTTATCAGAATAGAAAAGGATGTAAAGAAAAGATTTTTTTTAAACTAATCCATTTTCATTTTCTATCTATATATTCTATAGTTTCATAAAAATGAACTTCCGCGCAACGCAATTTGAATCGATCTCAGCTGATTCCTCGTTACTGCTCAACGGGGCAGTAATAGGTAGGGATGACAGGATTTGAACCCGTGACATTTTGTACCCAAAACAAACGCGCTACCAAGCTGCGCCACATCCCTTCAAATTGTTCTACAGTATAATTGTAGAGAATTCCTTTCTTGTTTTCCACATCCCTATTTCCTGCATTGAGACACACAGCTTTTCTGTCCATTTCGTCTTTTTTGGCCTCATTTAACATATTTTTACATATAATAATAAGAAAAGGAAATCTTATGGATCGTTGTACATTTCAATTGGAATTAGGGATTCCGTGTACAACTCTAAACGGCCCTTAACTACATATGCATCTAATCATATATGCATTATCTTTATGTATTACAATAAAAAAGGAGGTTTTTCAATGCGAGATCTAAAAACATATCTCTCCGTGGCCCCAGTACTAAGTACGTTATGGTTCGGGGCTTTAGCAGGTATATTGATAGAGATTAATCGTTTTTTCCCCGATGCGTTGACATTCCCCTTTTTTTCATTCTAGCTATTGACACCGGAAGGAATGAAGAAGATTAGAAATAGAATCAAATATCTGTGACTAATCCCCCCTCCCTCTTTTCTCTTTTTTCCCTTTTTTTTTTCTAATTTTTAGAATTTAGAATAAGGGACGAAAGAGAAAGAATAAAAATGGATTCAACGTCTGCGAGACTCAGGTTCAAATTCGAATTAAAAATAGAGACGTGGGGGTAGAGTAGGAAAATCGGGGTCTAGGGCAAGAATACAAGATCTTTAACTGCCCTTCGGAGTTAAATAGAATTTCGAACTCATTCTCATTGTCTTGCTTATTATTTACTATGGCTTTTATGGCTTTGCTTTGATTTAATTGATTTTGATCTTTTAGAGTTGGATTTCAAGTTAATAACTTTTATTTTTTCCTTCCTTTCTTTTTCTTCATTTCGAATCAAAATAGAAGAGTTGAGTAAATCAAAAATCCAAAGGAGGTTCATGGCCAAGAGAAAAGATGCGCGGGTAACGGTAATTTTGGAATGTACCAGTTGTATACAAAACGGTGTTAAGAAGGTATCAACGGGTATTTCCAGATATATTACTCAAAAGAACCGGCACAATACGCCCAATCGATTAGAATTGAGAAAATTCTGTCCCTATTGTTACAAACATATGATTCATGGGGAAATAAAGAAATAGATTGAACCGAGTATGTCTTATCCTTGAAAGGAGAAAAATGACATTATATAGAACACATTGAAATATAAATAGAAGATATTGCATTTAAATAAAAAGAATCCTATTTGGAGTTAAAATTACAATTAAGAAATATTTCGGGATAAGAAATAAACTAAACAAACAAACCATGGATAAATCCAAGCGACCTTTTCTTAAATCCAAGCGATCTTTTCGTAGGCGTTTGCCCCCGATTCAATCGGGGGATCGAATTGATTATAGAAACATGAGTTTAATTAGTCGATTTATTAGTGAACAGGGAAAAATATTATCTAGACGAGTAAATAGATTGACCTTGAAACAACAACGATTAATTACTATTGCTATAAAACAAGCTCGTATTTTATCTTTGTTACCTTTTCTCAATAATGAGAAACAATTTGAAAGAATCGAGTCGACCACTAGAACTACTGGTCTTAGAACCAGAAATAAATAGGCTTATTTTTTGTTCACTTCAATCAGAATTCCAATTTGAACTCAAACATGGATTGGTGTTTTATTTGACAAATCTTAGAATCCAGATTATTGTGTCGTAAAAAAAAAAAACGAATCGGAAAAAAAAAGATTTTTTTATTGAACGTGTTCATTCATTTTGACTACTTTAGCGCATTTCTCATAGTAATTTTGACTTCAACTCCACCCTCCCGGAGTTCATTCTCCGGGGAACCCCATTTAAATTATTTCGGTGTATTCTTTCCAATCTACTTTTTCTCTGATTTCGTTGGAAATCATATAAAGACAATTCCTATTTGATATAGCTATTTGGGCCAGTATTTTACGATTAAGAAGCAACTGCCTCTTATATAGATCATGTATTAATTTACTATAACTATAAGATACTCCCTTTTCTCGAATTACTGCGTTTATTCGAGTGATCCACAAACGACGAAAATTTCTCTTTTGCTTATCTCTATCCCGATGAGCCGAAACCAAAGCTCTTATTTTCTGTTGAGTAATAGTTCGAGTAAGTCTTGAGTGAGATCCTCGAAAACTTGATGCAAATAAACGAATTTTTGTTCTACGTTTCCGGGCTATATATCCGCGTTTAACTCTAGTCATTGAATAAATAAAATTTTGACAAATAACTAATTGATTTTTTTCTTTCAGTTATTATTTTTCCCGTCCTGGCCTATTAATAACTAATAACCAAACGGATTTTTCCAATGTATAAAATACAAATTCCAATGGCTTTGGCTACTATAACCTTCCCGACCACGATTTTTTCTTTTTTGGGGTATTTTACTGGGAAATATGAAAGAAATTGTGGGTTTCCTCGTTTCTATGGTTACTTCTTAAACGGTGAGGTCTTCTCTATACACCGGAGCCCTTACTTCATTTAATATTTCATCAATGTTATTGGTAACTTGTATAGTTCACACCACACTCTTTGGCTCTACCTATGAATTATCCAGTAACAGGTCTTTCACAATGAGACCCGCCTATACAGTAACGGTATTTAATTAGGAAAGTTAGCTGGGTAGCTGACCCTCGTAGTCCGTTCTTGACTGAGCGAGAACTTCTTTTTTTTTTTTTTTTATTTTAATAAGATTTTTCCGCTTAATGGATAATCAGTTGCTACCAATGGAGAATTGTTTCTCATCTTAAATTCAGGTGATTGAATTTGCACCAACGGAAACCATAAACTTTATACACAATAGAAGGATAGATTTGCTTATTTTTAGATAGTGAATGGAGTTCCTTCTTCCATTCTATCCTATTCATTAGTACTGATCAGTCATACTGGAAGCAGTTTTCTTGCTTTTTCCTGTCAGCTCATGATCTAAACGAGTCGCACATACACCCTAGTACATGTTCCTCGACGCTGAGGACATCCCCGAAGAGCGGGGGATTTCGTGACATTTCGAATGGGCTGTCTTGTATTTCTAATAAGTTGTTTAATAGTTGGCATGTTGAGTCATATATATAATGGGCTGGTTTAGATTGATCCTAACCGGATTTTTGATTTATTTATATAGTAAACTCGGAGATAAAATATCAAATCACAGATTTGCACAAAATCCACTTTTTCATTCAACTGCTACAAGATCAACAATTCCATAAGTTTGGGCTTCTGTTGCTGACATAAAAACGTCTCTTTCCATGTCTTCAGATACAACCCATAAAGGTTTACGCGTCCTTTGTACATAAACCCTTGTGATGGTTTCGCGTAGTTTCAGCAGTTCTTCCGCTTCCAGGATAAATTCTCCCGTTTGTGCCTCATAAAAAGAACTAGCAGGTTGATGCATCATTACCCTGATAATAGAAGGTTTCTCTATCTGGTGTGATGAAAGAAACAGAAAAGAAAGATAAAGAATAATAGGAAAAAGGATAGAATTGAACAACCGTACGGGCATTATCTTTTATGCATTGCATACGGCTCTATAATCAAATTGACCCCTAACTTTTCCATTCAAGAAAGATAAAAAATAGAATCTATTAGCCCCAGATGGGTAAATGATCAAAATGCCACCCTTCTTTTTTTTTTCGGAGGAGTTCAAAAATACTATGATGGCTCCGTTGCTTTCTATTTTAAAATGGATTTTTTTTGTCTTTGATTCAGCAATCCCAAAGTTTCTTTTTGAGCCAATTAAAAAAATTTGGTTTTTTCGCACTCTTTTTTTTTATAACTTAAATATTGTTAAGAGCCCGTTAGTGTAAAAACAAACAAGTTTGTGACGCTGAATTGGACTTCCGATAGATAAGAGAAAGTCGGAAATATCTTTTATCTCATACTACTCTCTCGATACATAATCAAATCTTTTGAAAAAAAAATACAAAATTTTTCATATCGAATTCGAAGTGCCATGCTATTATTACTTAATATTCATATGGCGAAGGCATAGTTTTCTTTTTTCTCTCAAATAAAAAAACTTCATTGGCGCCAAGCGTGAGGGAATGCTAGACGTTTGGTAATTTCTCCTCCAACCAGAATAAAAGATCCCATTGACGCGGCCAATCCCATGCATATTGTATGGACCTCTGGTCGTACAAATTGCATAGTATCATAAATGGCTATTCCGGGTATTATCCATCCACCAGGGGAGTTTATAAACAAATACAGATCTTTAGTCTCATCCTCGATACTGAGATATACCATAAGACCAATAAGTTGATTCGAGATCTCGCTATCAACCTCTTGGCCTAAAAAAAGTAATCTTTCTCGATAAAGTCGGTTGAGTAGGGTAAAATTGTATTCCTTAGGAACCGTACATGCACCTTTTGATGCATACGGTTCAAAAAAATTGCGAAGAAAAGAATCAATGTATAGATTCCAGTCCTCTTTCTTTTTCGGGTTTTTCTAATTTTTTAATGAAAGGGCTTTTTCTTCGATTTTTCAATAAAGATGAATTTTGATTTCTTCTTTGATAATAAAAAAAAAGGGTAAATAAACTTATCGAATTAACTTCTCATTGATGTATTCTTTCATCGAAATTCAATCCCAATTACGATGGTATTTTCTTGTTCCTGAATGGGTCTCTTTCATCTTTTTAGGTTTATGCTCTACTCCGGGTAAAGATTCGCCCGATTTTGATTTGCACATATAGGACAAATCTTCCCATCACCATTTCTTTTTGTTATGACTTTACAAATAATCATTTATGATACACATAGTAATCATAGATATATTACCAATTGGGTTTTTTTTTTAAACGGAGCCTGGATACTTCATTTTTTTCGTTCAGCCAAAGCCAACCATAAATTATTCTAATTGATATAATTCTATGAATTCCCCCAAATAATGCATTTAATTGCATTTCACGCTCCAATTTTTCGATAATTCAATTTCTCTTTCTTGGGCGAAACAGAGGATATCTCGGTCGGGGGAGAGAATGGGGAAATCCCATATGACCCAAGATATCTGACAAGTCGCACTATACGTCAACCCAAGATGCATCTTCCTCTCCAGGACTTCGGAAAGGTACTTTTGGAACACCAATAGGCATGGATTGAAAGAAAAAAGAACTAAATACTATATTTCACTTTGATGTGGAAACGTAACAATATGGTTTTATTGTCTTTATTTTTCTTGTCTTTATAATATTGGCTTTATCATATTTATTTTATCCATAGATTAGAAAAATTTAGAAAGAAAGACAAAATAAATAAAGGAATTTTTTTACGAATAGATCCTTCTAATGATAAATGAAGGATGGACAAATTTTCTCATAGAAAATGGTATCAATCCACCATTGCATATTGGTACTTATCGAATATAGAATAAATCTGTTTCTCTTTGTTCTTACGAACAGAATTCTTCCATTATTACGAATAGAATATAGAATCAATATTAACCTAACCCTTGTTAGGAAAAAATCCCCTGAACAGGGGAAGTCTATAGGATAATCATAGTATAATTTTTTCCAATGCAATAAAGTTACGTAGTGTCTATTTTTCTTCGATAAAGGGGTATTTTCCATGGGTTTGCCTTGGTATCGTGTTCATACCGTTGTATTGAATGATCCCGGCCGGTTGCTTTCCGTTCATATAATGCATACAGCTCTGGTTGCTGGTTGGGCGGGCTCGATGGCTCTGTATGAATTAGCAGTTTTTGATCCTTCTGACCCTATTCTTGATCCAATGTGGAGACAGGGTATGTTCGTTATACCCTTCATGACTCGTTTAGGAATAACCAATTCATGGGGGGGTTGGAGTATCACAGGAGGAACTGTAACGAATCCGGGGATTTGGAGTTACGAAGGTGTAGCTGGGGCGCATATTGTGTTTTCTGGCTTATGCTTTTTGGCAGCTATCTGGCATTGGGTCTATTGGGATCTAGAAATATTTTCTGATGAACGTACAGGAAAACCCTCTTTGGATTTGCCCAAGATCTTTGGAATTCATTTATTTCTCTCCGGGGTGGCT